ATTGGTACATTATATTTTATTTTTGGAGCTTGAGCCGGTATAGTAGGTACTTCATTAAGTTTAATTATTCGAACAGAACTAGGACAACCGGGAAGTTTAATTGGAGACGATCAAATCTATAATGTAGTTGTTACAGCACATGCATTTGTTATAATTTTCTTTATAGTTATACCTATTATAATTGGAGGATTTGGAAATTGACTAGTCCCATTAATATTAGGAGCTCCTGATATAGCATTTCCACGAATAAATAACATAAGATTTTGATTATTACCCCCTTCTTTAACACTTTTATTAACTAGAGGAATAGTCGAAAGAGGTGTAGGTACTGGATGAACTGTTTACCCACCTCTCTCAGCTGCTATTGCACATGCTGGAGCTTCAGTAGATTTAGGAATTTTCTCATTACATTTAGCAGGAGTGTCATCAATTTTAGGAGCAGTTAATTTTATAACTACAGTTATTAATATACGACCGCAAGGAATAACTATAGACCGTATACCTTTATTTGTATGATCAGTATTTATTACTGCAATTCTTTTACTATTATCTTTACCCGTATTAGCAGGTGCTATTACTATATTATTAACTGACCGAAATCTTAATACATCCTTTTTTGACCCTGCTGGAGGAGGAGACCCTGTTTTATACCAACACTTATTTTGATTTTTTGGACACCCTGAAGTTTATATTTTAATTTTACCAGCTTTTGGTATAATTTCACATATTGTTAGACAAGAATCTGGAAAAAAAGAATCTTTTGGTACACTTGGAATAATTTATGCTATATTAGCTATTGGAATCTTAGGATTTATTGTATGAGCACATCATATATTTACAGTTGGAATAGACGTAGATACTCGAGCCTATTTTACTTCTGCTACTATAATTATTGCCGTTCCTACAGGAATTAAAATTTTTAGATGATTAGGAACACTTCATGGAACTCAAATCACTTATAGACCTTCCTTAATATGAGCACTTGGTTTTATTTTCTTATTCACAGTAGGAGGATTAACAGGTGTTGTTTTAGCTAATTCTTCAATTGATATTATTCTTCATGATACTTATTATGTAGTAGCTCATTTCCACTATGTATTATCAATAGGAGCAGTATTTGGAATTTTTGCAGGTATTGCACATTGATTTCCTTTATTTACAGGCGTCTCATTAAATCCTAAATGATTAAAAGTACATTTTTTTACAATATTTATTGGAGTAAATATTACTTTCTTCCCACAACACTTTTTAGGTTTAAATGGAATACCACGACGATATTCAGACTACCCAGATGCTTATACTGCATGAAATGTATTATCATCTACTGGATCAATAATCTCTATAATTGCTGTATTTGGATTTGTTATTATTGTATGAGAAGCATTAGTATCATCTCGATCAGTCATCCACCCTCTTTCTCTGCCTTCCTCTATTGAATGAGAACATCCTCTTCCCCCGGCAGATCACAGATATTCTGAGATCCCATTAATCTCTAACTTCTAAAATGACAGATAGATGTATAAGATTTAGGATCTTATTAGGGAAATTTATATTCCTTTTAGAAATTTTAAATCTAAAATGGCAGATAGATGCACAAGATTTAAGCTCTTGTTAGGGAGAAAATTCTTCTTTTAGAATATTAATGGCCACATGAGCTTATACAGGACTTCAAGATAGAGCATCTCCTATAATAGAACAATTAATTTTTTTTCACGACCATGCCATAGTAATTTTAATTTTAATTACTACTTTTGTAGGTTATATAATAACCACACTATTTTTCAATTTGTATATTAACCGATTTCTTTTAGAAAACCAAAGAATTGAAGTAGTTTGAACAATTACACCCGCATTCATCTTAATTTTTATTGCTATACCATCATTACGACTTTTATATCTTTTAGATGAAATCAATAACCCTGTAGTTACTTTAAAAGCAATTGGACATCAATGATATTGAAGATATGAATACTCAGATTTCCTTCAATTAGAATTTGATTCCTATATATTACCCACAAATGAATTAACAGAATCAAGATTCCGATTATTAGATGTAGATAACCGGACAGTATTACCTATAAATGCTCAAGTACGAGTATTAGTAAGAGCTGCTGATGTAATTCACTCTTGAACAGTTCCAGCCTTAGGTGTAAAAGCAGATGCAATCCCCGGACGATTAAATCAACTATCTCTAACTGTAAATCGACCAGGATTATTTTATGGCCAATGCTCAGAAATTTGTGGAGCTAATCATAGATTTATACCTATTGTTATCGAAAGAGTTAAAGTAGACTCATTTTTAAATTGAATTTCTTCCTCACAAGATTAATTCTATTATTAACCTCACCCGATGACTGAATATAAGTGCTGGTCTTTTAAACCTGTTATAGTAGATACTACTTCTGGTGATTTTTTTTTATATCTTTTTAGTATATTAGTATATTTGGCTTCCAACTAAAAGGTTTAGAAAATCTAAAAAAGATAATTTTAACTCTATTGAATATCACAATTTTAACTTTTTTAATTAGTTGTGTAGTAATAATAATCTCATCACTATTATCAAAAAAAATAATTATAGACCGAGAAAAAAGATCTCCATATGAATGCGGATTTGACCCTAAAGGATCTGCCCGTCTACCTTTTTCCTTACGATTTTTTTTAATTGCTGTTATTTTTTTAATTTTTGATGTAGAAATTACTCTAATTCTACCTCTTGCCCAAATTCTTCATTTATCTAATATTTTTTCATGGGCTTTTACGGGATTAATATTTATTTTTATTTTATTATTTGGTCTTTATTACGAGTGGAGCCAGGGAGCTCTAGAATGAGCAGATTAAATAAGCCATAATTTAAAAAAAAATATTTAACTTGCACTTAAAAAATGCTTAATTTAAGCTGGCTTCAAACTCTTTGTATAGGATATAATGCCTGATAAAAGGATAACATTGATAGTGTTAATTATATAGTTTAAACTATTTATATCTAAAAAGATAAGCTAAGATTAAGCTAACGGGTTCATACCCCGTCTATGAGATTATACCTCTCTTTTTAATTTATATGTCTTTAATAAACCTAATATTTTTTTTTACATTAATAATAGGAATAATTCTATCTATTTCTGCCCCATCGTGATTTGGAGCATGGATTGGATTAGAATTAAATTTAATATCATTTATTCCATTAATTATGAACAATAAAAATCAATGTTCCTCAGAATCCGCTTTAAAATATTTTTTAATTCAAGCCCTAGGCTCTTCACTAATTATTTTTGCAGCCTCATTAACATTAATTTCTTATGAGTTTTCAATAATTATATTAACCACACCATTACTACTAAAATTAGGAGCGGCCCCTTTTCACTTTTGATTTCCTCAAATTATAGAAGGTCTATCTTGACCACAATCTATTATTCTTCTCACTATTCAAAAAATTGCCCCTATATTTTTACTTTCTTATTTAACAGAAACACAAACAACATATATAATTTTAATATGAGCAAGAATTTTTTCCGCTTTATTAGGATCAATTATAGGACTTAATCAAACATCATTACGAAAGCTTATAGCTTTCTCCTCAATTAATCATATTGGTTGACTTTTAATATCCCTTTTAATTAGAGATTCAGTATTTATACTTTATTTTATCTTTTACTATTTTATATCAACATCAGTAGTATTATTATTTTATTTCCAACAAGCATTTTACATAAACCAAATAATAAATCAAAATAATCTTCCAGTTAATATAAAAGTAATTGTATTTTTATCACTTTTATCACTCAGAGGACTACCTCCTTTTTCTGGATTTTTTCCTAAATGAGTTGTAATTCAAGAACTTTCAATAAATAAACTTTATTTACCTTTAGTAATTTTAATTATCTCAGCTTTAATTACATTATACTTTTACCTACGTGTATCTATTAGATTTTTTCTTTTATCTTCACCAAAACTAAAAATAAGAGTAAAATATACTCTATCACAATCTTATTTTACACCTATTTTTGTATTTTTTAATTCGTTAGGACTAATCCTTCCATCTATTTTAATTTTTATATAAAAAATTAGTTAAATTATAACATAAGCTTGTCGAGCTTAAATTATCTCCTTGAGATATTTTTTTGTGCCACAAATAGCCCCTTTATTATGATTAAATTTAATAATTATATTTATCTTAGCACTTTTGTTAATTTTTATTATAAATTATTTTATTTTACTACCAACAAAAGTTTATACTAAAAAAGAAACTTTATTTACAAAAGAAAAAAATTGAAGATGATAGCAGGATTATTTTCTATTTTTGAACCTTCTTCAAGAATTTTTAATTTGTCATTAAATTGACTCTCAACTTTTTTAGGACTATTATTTATTCCATATTTATATTGAGTCTCTCCCTCTCGTTGATCTTTATTATGAAATAAAATTACATTAACTCTCCATAAAGAATTTAGAGTAATTCTAGGTCCCTCTCAAAATAGAAGAACTATTATTTTTGTCTCACTTTTTTCTCTAATTGCTTTTAATAATTCTTTAGGATTAATTCCATATGTATTTACTTCTTCAAGACATCTCACTATAACTTTAGCTTTATCCCTACCATTATGATTAACATTAATAATTTACGGATGATTAAACCATACTCAACACATATTAGCTCATTTAGTACCCCAAGGCACACCAGCTTTACTTATACCTTTTATAGTTATTATTGAAAATATTAGAAATATCATCCGACCTATTACTTTGGCAGTTCGATTAGCTGCCAATATAATAGCAGGACATTTACTTTTAACTTTAATAGGACAAAATGGACCTTCATTAGGATCTTATTTACTTTTTATTCTATTATCATCACAAATTCTTTTGCTTCTTTTAGAATCTGCTGTTGCAGTAATTCAATCTTATGTATTTGCTGTTTTAAGAACTTTATTTGCAAGAGAAATTAACTAATGACATCACCCCACGGTCATCACGCATTTCACTTAGTCGACATAAGTCCCTGACCTCTAACAGGATCAATTAGAGCAATAATACTAACCACAGGTTTAGTAAAATGATTTCACCAACTTAACATAGATTTATTATTACTCAGATTTGTTTCAATTATTTTAACTATAATTCAATGATGACGAGATATTACACGAGAAGGAACTTATCAAGGTTTACACACTTCTACAGTTGTAACCGGATTACGATGAGGAATAATTTTATTTATTCTCTCAGAAGTTTTATTCTTTTTTTCTTTCTTTTGGGCTTTTTTTCACTCAAGACTATCTCCTACAGTAGAAATCGGCATGCTTTGACCGCCTAAAGGAATCTCACCTTTTAATCCTTTTCAAATTCCACTTTTAAATACTATTATTTTATTATCTTCAGGTGCAACTGCAACGTGAGCACATCACGCTATTTTAGAAGATAATCATAATCAAGCTATTCAAAGACTAGCAATTACAGTATTTTTAGGTTTATATTTTACAGCCTTACAAGCTTTTGAATACTTTGAAGCATCTTTTACTATTGCAGACTCAGTATTTGGTTCTACTTTTTTTGTAGCTACGGGGTTCCATGGTTTACATGTAATTATTGGAACAAGATTTTTAATAATTTGCCTGTATCGTTTATATATATGTCATTTCTCATCATTACATCATTTTGGATTTGAAGCAGCTGCTTGATATTGACATTTTGTAGATGTAGTATGATTATTTTTATATATTTTTATTTATTGATGAGGTGGATAAACTAAATTTGACTAATTAATTAATTTAATAATTAGAAAGCGAAATATTTGCATTTAGTTTCGACCTAAATTTTGGCCTTTACAGCCTCTAATTTTAGTAGAAGCCAAATTAGAGGCTTATCACTGTTAATGATATCAATGAATATATAGTATATTTCCTACTAATCAGAGGTTCATGAAAGGAAAAAAGCTTCTAACTTCTATTCCAAGCGGTTAAATTCCGTTTAAACCTCTGTTTTTATGGTGTAAACAACACATTACATTTTCGCTGTAAAACTAAAGTCTAAGAACTTTTTAAAACTACTTTCAGATAATAATAATCTCTTCTGCATCTTCAGTGCAGTATTCTACAAATAAATTATAAAAGTAAATTACATAAATAAGCAAAATCACTAAACTAAATAAAAAAGCTTTTATAAAAACTTTAATCATATTATCCTGAGATATTTGAATAGACACAGCATTAATTATTATAAAACTAAATAAACCTTGTCCACCAATATTTTCAGATCACCCTTTATCACCCACTTTATATAAATTCCGACCTATTGATAATATTTTATTTCTAAACGGAAACGTAGATAAAAAAGGTATAAATCATATTGAACCTATAAAAACAACATACTTATAATTAGATAAAGATGAAAGTTTAGAACCAATATTTACAATATTACATAAATAACCTAAAAGACCTCCTAATAATCTTACTAATAAAGCCAAAACTTTTATATAAAAATTTATACAAATTATATAAGGCTCAGGAAAAATAATTCAAGAAAGAGAAGCACCTCTAATAATAGCACCTATTCTAAGTATTATAGCAGGAGTAGTTATAATAGAAGATCTATCATTAATCATATTAATATTATTTAAATTAAATGAACCTGTCACCCTATAAAAAATTAAGCGAAATCTATAACATACTGTTAAACCTGTAGCTACAACATATAATAAAAAAGAAATTATATTAATTCAAGATATAAATGCAACCTCTAAAATCAAATCTTTTGAATAAAATCCACTTATAAATGGTATTCCACATAAAGATAGATTAGCTAAGTTTATACACATACAAGTTAGAGGTATAAATTTGACTAAACCTCCTATACAACGAATATCTTGATATTCATTAAAATTATGAATAATAATTCCTGCACATATAAATAATAAAGCCTTAAATAAAGCATGAGTTAAAAGATGAAAAAAAGCTAAATCACTAAATCCTAAACACAAAATACTTAACATTACACCTAATTGACTTAAAGTTGAGAGAGCAATAATTTTTTTTAAATCATATTCAAAATTAGCCCCTAATCCTGATATAAATATAGTTAAACAAGAAATTAATAACAAAAAAGATTGAACTTTTGACCCTTCTAAAGCAGGACTAAAACGAATTATTAAATAAACCCCAGCAGTAACTAAAGTAGAAGAATGAACTAAAGCAGAAACAGGAGTAGGAGCAGCTATAGCAGCTGGTAATCAAGCAGAAAAAGGAATCTGCGCTCTTTTAGTTATAGCAGCTAAAACTACCAAGCTTTTTAAAACCAATCCCATCTCATCATTAATATAAAAAGTATAAAAGATAAAATTTCAACCCCCTAAACTGAATATTAAACCAATTCTTAAAATAATAGCAACATCACCTACACGATTAGATATAACAGTAAGCATCCCCGCATTAGAAGATTTTTCATTTTGGTAATAAATAACAAGAGCATAAGAAATAAGACCAAGACCATCTCAACCTAGTAAAATTCTAATTAAATTAGGCCTAATAATTATAAATCCCATAGATAAGACAAAAGCCAATACAAGATAAATAAACCGATTAATATTATAATCACCTTCTATATACGAACCTCTATAATATAATACTATAGAAGAAATAAATAAAACAAAAGAAAGAAATATTAATGAAATTCAATCGAAAATACAAGTAAACTCAATAATACAAGAATTTAAATTTAAAATTTCAAATTCAATAACATAACATTTATCTAAGATAATTACTATTAAAGAAAAAAATAAAAATAATAAAGAACTAAACAATAAAAAAATTATTCTAGATAAATTTATATAAATTTTTCAAACCACTGTCCGAAGTAACCAATTTACATCTTAGGCTCCACAAACCAACATTTTACTTAAACTATTCGAACAAAAATTAGGTATAATAACTATTCTTTTTAAAATTAATAAATTTAAAGGCACCCAGTGGAGACTTAATACTAAATACTCATTTACTTTCCCTGAACAACAAGAATATAAAGAACCAACATAAACTCCATGTTGCCTAATAGAATATAAATATAAAGTATAAGCAGCAGCAAAAAAAGATAATAGACTAATACCAATTATACTGAATTTTCTTCAACTAATCAAACTTATAACTAAATTAATTTCTCCTAGTAAATTAATTGAAGGAGGAGCAGCTATATTTCCAATTCTTAATAAAAATCACCATAATGCCATTCTAGGTATAAGATTTATTAAACCTTTACCGATTAATAAACTACGACTACCAATTCGCTCATAAACAACATTAGCTAAATAAAATATACCTGAAGAACATAAACCATGACCCACTATAACAACAACAGCCCCATTGATTCCCCACCAACCAAATATAACTAATCCTCTAAGAACTAATCCTATATGCGCTACAGAGGAATATGCAATTAATGATTTTATATCTGCTTGACGTAAACATATTAAACTAACAAAAAAACCACCTAAAGTTCTAATCCTAATTCAAATTCAACATAATTGCTTATTAACTTCTCTAAATAAAGGTAAAACGCGAATTAAACCATAACCTCCCAACTTTAATAATACCCCAGCTAAAATTATAGAACCTGCAACAGGGGCCTCAACATGAGCTTTAGGTAATCATAAATGAAATAAATACATAGGAAGTTTAACAATAAAAGCCATAATTGTAGATAAGAATCATAAAATCCTAATAATTTCCCAAGATCCTACACTATTAACTAATTCTAAAGTTAAACTACCTTTTAAATTATAAATTCTTAATAAAGAAATCAATAAAGGTAAAGAACCAAATAAAGTATAAAAAAGTATATAAATTCCTGCTTCAATACGCTCAGGTTGATAACCTCAGCCTAAAATTAAAAGCAAAGTTGGAATTAAAGAAGCCTCAAAACTAATATAAAATAATAAATAATCAGTAGACCTGAAAGTTAAAATTAGAAATAATAATAAAAATAAATTAGTTATAAGAAATATAGACCTAAAATTATTTTTAAATTTTACTGCAGATCTAGAAGAAATTACTAAAGACATAATTCAAAATCTAAGTAAAATTAAAATATATCTTAAATAATCCATTCCTAATATAAACCCAGAATTATAATAGAAAAAATCATGACCACAAAATAAAGCAACAACAAAAGATAGAAAAAAAAGCCCAGTTTGAATTAAAGCCCAATCTTTAACAAAAAATAACACAACTAATATAAAAATAAATTTTAACATTTATAAACTTCTAAATCTTCTAAAATAATCATTACCGTGAGTACGAACAATAGATACAAGTAAAGACAAACCTAAAGAACCTTCACAAACAGCCAAAGCCAAAAAAAATAATATAAAATAAACTTCTATATTTAAACCCAAAAAACAAGAACTTATAAGAAAAAAAATCCCCAATATAATAAACTCAAGACTTAGTAAAGTATTTAATAAATGCTTACGAAAAGAAACAAAGGACCACAAACCCCTAAATACTATAATAAAAGAAGTACATAAAAAGAATTTACTTAAAACCATCATTAGTTTTAATAGTTTATTTAAAAACTTTGGTCTTGTAATCCAAAAAAGGAAATTTTTTCCTTAAAACTTTATAAAAATAAATAACAATTTATTTAAATTATAAAATTCTATTTATAACTTTACCTACTATTATTTTATTATCTATTTTATTTTTACGATTACTTCACCCTTTAACAATAGGATTAACATTACTTTTCCAAACAGTTTTAATCTCAATCTCCTCAGGTTTGATTTTAAAATCATTTTGATTTTCTTATATTCTTTTTTTAATTTTTCTAGGAGGAATATTAGTTTTATTTATTTATGTTGCTTCTTTAGCACCTAATGAACAATTTAAATCTAATTTAACAACCACTATACTAGCAATCTTTATATGATTTATATTAACATGTGTAATTATATTTTTAGATCCTATAACGATAAGTAATAAAATAATAATTCCAACATCTACATTACAAATTTCAGATAAAATCAGATTATCTAACATTATAACAAGATTTATTTATAATTCTCCTTCCGCTATAACAACATTTTTTATTATTAGATACCTACTTCTAGCTTTAGTAGTAATTGTGAAAGTAATTAGAGTTAATTCAAAATCATTACGATTAATATTATAATGACAATACCTGTTCGAAAATCTCACCCCCTTTTTAAAATTGCAAATGGAGCACTCGTAGATATACCAATTCCTAGCAATATTTCAACTTTTTGAAATTTTGGATCATTATTAGGTTTATGTTTAGTTGTTCAAATTGTCACAGGACTTCTTTTAGCTATACATTATACAGCCCATATTGAATTAGCATTTTCCAGAGTAGCCCATATTTGTCGAGATGTTAACTATGGATGACTTTTACGAACAATTCACGCAAATGGTGCCTCTTTTTTTTTTATTTGCCTTTACCTCCACATTGGACGAGGAATTTATTATGGATCATATATAATTATACATGCTTGGATGGTAGGAGTAGTAATTTTATTTTTAGTAATAGGAACAGCTTTTTTAGGATATGTTTTACCTTGAGGCCAAATATCTTTCTGAGGAGCTACTGTAATTACTAATTTAGCCTCAGCCATCCCATATATTGGAACATCTTTAGTCCAATGAGTATGAGGTGGATTTGCTGTTGAGAATGCAACATTAACTCGATTTTTTACTTTCCACTTTCTATTTCCATTTTTAGTAGCAGCTGCTTCTATAATTCATATTTTATTCCTACACCAAGCAGGCGCTAATAATCCCTTAGGAATTTCAAGACAAGTAGATAAAGTACCTTTCCATCCTTATTTTACATTTAAAGATATTGTTGGATTCGTAGTAATAATAGTAGTATTAATTTTATTAACCTTATTAAACCCATACTTATTAGGAGATCCTGATAATTTTGTACCAGCTAATCCTTTAGTAACACCAGCCCATATTCAACCAGAATGATATTTTCTCTTCGCCTACGCTATCTTACGATCAATTCCTAATAAATTAGGAGGAGTTATCGCACTTGTAATATCAGTAGCTATTATTATAATTTTACCATTCACACATTCATCTAAATTCCGAAGATTAACTTTTTACCCATTAAATCAAATATTGTTCTGGTCTTTAATTGCAATTCTAATCTTACTAACCTGAATTGGAGCTCGCCCAGTAGAAGACCCATATGTTATAACAGGACAAATTTTAACTGTACTTTATTTCACTTTTTTTGTAATCAACCCTATATCAATTATAATTTGAGATAAAGCTTTAAACTGATTGTTTAGTTTATAATTTAAAACAAATGTTTTGAAAACATTAAAAAAGTAAAAATTACTTAATAATCTATAAATATTTAAAATATAATATATATTTATATTTATTTAAGAATTATTAAATTAATAACCCAGCTTTATTATTAATATAAATTCTTATTAGAGATATGTATATATGGGGAACTATATTTACATATAGATATAATAATAAGGAAGATCATATTATATAGAGCTAATGACTTATATACCTTAATTATATACTATTAATATGATCTAGATAGATCATTAATTTAAATGAATATTATAGTTAAATTATATTTAAAGGGCTAAAATATTTTATCGAGCAAGAATAGAGATATATTTTATATCTCATTATTAAGACAATTAATTAAATATTTTATAAACCTTTCATATATTTATTTTATACTTTGTATGTCCAAACAGTCATATCTCAATTCTATTTTATGAATTGATATTAGGTTGCAAACGTTTACTTTAAGAGTACTTATTGCAACCTAATATCAATTCATAAAGTGTTGAGAGCTAATGATTCATATAAGAGTATCTGTCAGTTGAAATCTCAAAATAAAAAAAATAATCCTTTAGATTATAAAAAAAAAATTAGTTTATATATTTTCACCCCCACCCTCTAATGAAATTATTAAAAGCTTGGTATAAATATATCAGAGAAAATAATATTTACCTTATTATCTTTAATTCCCAAAACTAAAATTTTTATTAAACTATTCTCTGTTAATTTAATAATTTTAAATTTAAATAAGTAAACAAAAAAACAATATTTTTATACCTATAAAAAAAATTAAATAATTTAAAGCCACAGGTAAAAACCTTTTTCAAGCCAAATATATCAACTTATCATAACGTAAACGAGGAAGCGTTCCTCGAACCCAAATAAAAACAAAAGAAACTAAAACAAGCTTAATATAAAATATCAACCCACACGGAGCTCCCCCTAAAAACAATAACACAAACAATATTCTTATAAATAAAATCCTAGCATATTCAGCTATAAAAATTAATGCAAACCCCCCTCTTCTATATTCAGTGTTAAAACCAGAAACTAATTCTGATTCACCTTCAGCGAAATCAAAAGGAGTTCGATTTGTTTCAGCTAGACAAGAAGCCAATCATATTAAACTTAAAGGAAAAGTTAGCCAAATTAATCAAACACTTTCTTGATAAATATTAAATAATTCTAAATTAAACCCCCCAATTAAAAAAATAAGAGATAATAAAATTAAAGCAAGACTAACTTCATAAGAAATTGTTTGAGCAACAGCTCGTAGACTTCCTAGTATAGAATATTTACAATTTGATGATCAACCAGCCCTTATTACACTATAAACTCCTAAACTCAGACAACATAAAAAAAATAAAATACTTATATTAAAATTTATAAATCCTACTTCATATGGTAAAACAGACCATACCAATAAAGATAAAAATAAACTAAAAATAGGAGATAAATAATAAGGTAAAAAATTTGAAACCGTTAAAGCAGTTTGTTCTTTAGTGAAAAGTTTTACAGCATCTGCAAAAGGTTGTAATAATCCTATATAACCCACTTTATTAGGACCTTTCCGAATTTGAATATACCCAAGAATTTTTCGTTCTAATAAAGTAACAAAAGCCACACCAACTAAAACACAAATAATTAAAATTAAATAGTTTAAAATTATTATTAAAATCACTTAACCTTCTAAAAGATTTATTATTTATAATCTAATTGATTATATATTTAGAATAAAATCTAATATTAAATAAACAAATAACATAATTAATCAAATTGATAAAATTATTTTAACTACTTAATCCTTTCGTACTAAAGTAATTTTTATTTTCTTAGAAGATAGAAACCAACCTGGCTTACGCCGGTCTGAACTCAAATCATGTAAAATTTCAAAAGTCGAACAGACTTCCTTTTATAGCTTCTGCAACCACAAAGGATTTTTAATTCAACATCGAGGTCGTAAACTTTTTTTTCGATATGAACTCTCAAAAAAAATAACGCTGTTATCCCTAAAGTAACTTAATTTTTTAATCTTAAAAAAGGATCTACTAAATTAAATCAAAAATAATTGTAATATTATTTAAACAGTTAAATATTATATTCTTATCTCCCCAATAAAACATTATTTTTATTTAATAATTATATACTTATAAATATTATTTAATAAATAAATTAAATGTTAAGATTTATAGGGTCTTATCGTCCCTCAAACTTATTTAAGCCTTTTCACTTAAAAGTTAAATTCAAAATTTAATTTAAAGACAGTTTGTTTCACGTCCAGCCATTCATTCTAGCCTCCAATTAAAAGACTAATGATTATGCTACCTTTGCACAGTCAAGATACTGCGGCCCTTTAAATTATTTTCAGTGGGCAGGCTAAACTTTATATAATTTCATATAGAGATGTTTTTGTTAAACAGGCGGAAACTTTATTTGCCGAATTCCTTTATTTTATTATTAAAAATAAATATTTTATTTAAAATTTTATTTTATTTTTATAAAACATTTTTTTTATACTTATATAATCAGGTTGACTAATTTTTTATAATTATAACTTACCTTTAATTAGAAAAAATAAAAATATATAAATAATGAAAAACAAATTATTAGTTAAAACACTTAAAAAATAAGACTACTTCTAAGCCTAATTATTCTATATAATTTAAATTTATTTTATATTTCTTCTTATTAGAAAATAAAGCTCTACCCTTATTTTCTTAGATCATATTTAAATTTTAAATACAAACCGAATTAAATTCGTTTCAAAAAAAACCAGATATAAAAACCCGACTAATATTTCACTTCTAAATTTAAATTATAAATTTTTATGATATAAAAACTTTTATTTAAATTTAACTCTTTTTTTTTCGAGATATTTTTATATAAAAAGAAAATTGATAATCTATGATACACAAGATACAAATTTTAATAACTACTTTAAACTAATTAAATTTTCATTATATTTCAATTTTCTTTTACAATACTTATTTACTATTGCTAAAATTAAAATTTCAATAAAATTTACTTTATTATAATAAAAAAAATTATTTTTCTTAATTAAAATTTATAAATAAAAAAAAATTAGCAAATTTAAATTTTCAAAACAAATTGATTCGCACAATAAATCTTCTCAATGTAAGTGAGACGCTTTACTTTTAAGCTTTATTTTGATTTCTAGCTACATTTTCCAATACAGCTACTATGTTACGACTTATCTCATTTAATTTAATGAAAGCGACGGGCGATATGTACTTATTTTAGAGCTAAAATCAACTTATTATTTTAAAATAAATTTACAATTAAATCCACCTTCATTCATTTAATTCTAAATAAAATCCATTACATTTAAACTAATATTATTGTAACCCATTTTTTCTTGTCTATAAACTGCACCTTGATCTAATATATTTAATAAATTTTAATTTTAATAACTTAATCTATAAATGTTATCTTCAAATGACGGTATACAAGTTATTTCAAACAAGTGTAATTTAACGCGGATTATCGATTATAAAACAGGTTCCTCTAATTAGACTAAAATACCGCCAAATTCTTTGAATTTAAAGAACATAACTATTAATAATCAAGTTTTTTATTTTTTATTTAATATAATAGGGTATCTAATCCTAGTTTAATTTTAAATCTTCGTAGTATTATCTTTTATTTACCTAAATTTCAATTCAACCAATATAAACTGATTTCACCCTTTATATTAATAAACAAAATTTAATTAATATTAATAAACTTCCTACAAACTAATTTATTCTAATTTTTTCCTAAAGTATAACCGCGACTGCTGGCACAAATTTTAGCCGGAATATTTATTCACACTAAATCTAAATTTAATTAATTGATTTAATATAATATATTGAATTTATACAAATTAAAATTTATTTTCTAAATAATAAAAATTTTAAAAGGAATACTAAAATTTTCATATACATTCCGTGAATATTATTAGAATTCTAAGCAAGAATCAAACTTTATAAAGAAAAAACAAACTAAACATTATAATTTTAAATTAATTTAATATTATTTTTTAAATAAGAACTAAAAAATTGAATAAAAAATAATTTATTTGAATAATTATAATCTTATTTATAATTACAATTTTTAATTTTTTTAAATAAAACAAGATTTTAAGTTAATTTAAACTACCAACCTTCAAAGTTGAAAATAAGAGATAATCTTTTAAATCTTACATATATGTAATGGAATTTCACCATAACCTAAAAGATCAAAACTTTTTATGCTGATACACTAACATATAAAATTCATTTAAGCCCTAGCAAACATTTGCATCTTTAGATTTGCAATCCAACGTCTTCTATTACACTATAGAGCCAATAAGAGAAAATATTATTCGTGCATAGATTTACAATCTACCGCCTATAAACTCGGCCATCTTATTAACAACGAAACGATGATTCTTTTCAACTAACCACAAAGAC